GAAATCTTAAAAAATCCAGGATTCAGTAGATTTTACGAAAATTCCGAAAATAGGAATTGTTTCATTCGCGAGGAGCCGGATGAGGAGAAACTCTCATGTCCGTTTCTGTAGTAGAGATGGTATTGAGAAAGAACCATCCACTATAACCCCAAAAGAACCAGATTTCGTAAACAACATAGAGGAAGAATGAAAGGGATATCTTATCGAGGAAGCCGTATTTCTTTCGGTACATATGCTCTTCAGGCACTTGAGTCCGCTTGGATTACATCTAGACAAATAGAAGCAGGTCGCCGGGCAATGACCCGAAATGTGCGCCGTGGTGGAAAAATCTGGGTATGTATATTTCCGGACAAACCTGTTACGTTAAGACCTACGGAAACACGGATGGGTTCAGGGAAGGGATCCCCCGAATATTGGGTAGCTGTCGTTAAACCAGGTAGAATACTTTATGAAATGGGTGAAGTTGGCGAAAATATAGCCAGAAAGGCTATCTCAATAGCGGCGTCCAAAATGCCTATACGAACTCAATTTATTATGTCAGGTTAGACAGGTAGACCGACAGAAAAAGTCTTAGAGATAAAAAAACAATTGTGGTTTTTTTATTTTGAATTTGAACAAGAATATTTCTTTTTTTTTTTACTTCGACTTTCGCTTTGCATTGAAAGAACGGATTCAAAACAAAAAAGATATGATTCAAGTTCAAACCCATTTGAATGTCGCGGATAACAGCGGGGCTCGAAAATTGATGTGTATTCGAATCATAGGAGCTAGTAATCGCCAATATGCTCATATTGGCGACATTATTGTCGCTGTGATTACGGATGCATTACCAAACACATCTCTAGAAAGATCAGAAGTGATCAGAGCTGTAATTGTTCGTACTTGTAAAGAATTTAAACGCAGCAACGGCATGATAATACGATATGATGACAATGCAGCAGTTGTTATTGATCAAGAAGGAAATCCAAAAGGAACTCGAGTTTTCGGCGCGATTGCCCGAGAATTGAGACAGTTAAATTTCACTAAAATAATCTCATTATCACCTGAAGTATTATAGTCTAACATCCGAATTAATAGAGTCGAGTCCTACTCGTTTACTTAGTTATTGAATGAAACAGATAACTTAATCTTAGTGAATCAAATTTTATCTGACGCGTATCTCTTTATTTATTTCAAATATTTTTAAATTTAATAAAAAAAAGTTTGAAGTATTTTTTTTTTTATTATTTACTAATATAATATTAAACTATAATATTAAACATTTTTAAACATTCTTATTGTTATTGAATATCTTTTTTATTACATACAAAGTAAAAAGAGAAGCATGTTGATTAGTGGAGGCAACAAAAATTAAAATTTATCATGGGTAGAGACACTATTGCTGACATAATAACCTCTATACGAAATGCGGACATGAATAGAAAAGGGATGGTTCAAATAGAATCTACTAACATCACGGAAAACGTTGTAAAAATGCTTTTACGAGAGGGGTTTCTTGAAAACGTGAGAAAACATCAGGAAAACAACAAATATTTTTTGGTTGTAACCCTACGACATAGAAGAAATAGAAAAGGAATGTATCCAACTATTTTAAATTTAAAACGGATCAGTAGGCCTGGTCTACGAAGCTATTCTAACTATCAACGAATTCCTCGAATTTTAGGCGGGATGGGAATTGTAATTCTTTCTACTTCGCAAGGGATAATGACAGACCGAGAGGCTCGGCTGGAAGGAATTGGGGGAGAAATCTTGTGTTATATATGGTAATCCTTCTTATATCTGAATTGTCGCCAAAATCGAATTGACTATTTGTCAAAAGAAAAAAAGACGTGTTAATTACTCTTAACATTATTTGATATTTTGAGAGGTTTTAACTAAAACCAAAAGAACAAAAAATGGATTCCTAATTCAGAATAACAAGGATTCGAATGATTAGTTTAACCATCAGCATTTCTTTGATGAGAATACAATTCGAGGTTGGGGTTTCAAATCTCAAGAAATTTATTTTCTTCCAATAAGTATACTCAGAATTCAGTTTAGGAATGACAACTATGAAAATAAGAGCCTCTGTTCGTAAAATTTGTGATAAATGTCGATTAATCCGTAGGAGAGGACGAATTATAGTAATTTGTTCCAATCCGAGACATAAACAAAGACAAGGATAATCTGTTGAAAATGGACTCTATATATAACTAAAGTAAACAATACAAAAATAGGATCTGTTTTGACATGAAATGGATATATCCATATACCTCGAATTTCTCGTTATAAGATGATAAAATAAAGTATGGCAAAATCTATACCAAGAACTGGTTCACGGAGAAATGCCCGGATTGGGTCACGTAAGAATATACGCCGAATACCAAAGGGCGTTATTCATGTTCAAGCAAGTTTCAACAATACCATTGTGACTATTACGGATGTCCGAGGTCGGGTAATCTGTTGGGCCTCCGCCGGTACTTGTGGATTCAAAGGTACAAGAAGGGGGACTCCATTTGCTGCTCAAACCGCAGCAGGAAAGGCTATTCGTACAGTCCTAGATCAAGGTATGCAACGAGCAGAAGTGATGATCAAAGGTCCCGGTCTCGGTAGGGATGCAGCATTACGAGCTATTCGAAGAAGTGCTATACCGTTAAGTTTCATACGCGATGTAACCCCTATGCCCCATAATGGATGTAGGCCCCCTAAGAAAAGACGTGTATAGACATAAAAATGAAATAGATTTCAAGAGAAATAAACAATTCAATGATCCGATCAAATAATATTAATATGGTTCGAGAGAAAGTAAGAGTAGCTACTCGGACACTACGGTGGAAGTGTGTTGAATCAAGAGCAGATAGTAAGCGTCGTTATTATGGACGCTTTATTCTGTCTCCACTTAAGAAAGGACAAGCCGATACAATAGGCATTGCACTACGAAGAGCTTTGCTGGGGGAAATAGAAGGAACATGCATCACCCGAGCAAAATTTGAAAAAATACCACATGAATATTCTACAATAGTGGGTATTCAAGAATCAGTACATGAGATTTTAATGAATTTGAAAGAAATTGTATTGCGAAGTAATCTGTATGGAACTAGCAACGCGTCCATTTGTTTCCAGGGCCCTGGATGTGTAACTGCTCAAGATATTATCTTACCGACTTCGGTGGAAATCATTGATAACACACAGCATATAGCTACACTAACAGAACCAATTCTTTTTTGTATTGGATTACAAATCGAGAGAAATCGAGGATATCATATAAAAATACCCAAAGACTTTCACGAAGAAAGTCATCCTATCAATGCTGTATTCATGCCTGTTCGAAATGCAAATCATAGTATTCATTCTTATGAGAATGGAAATGAGAAAGAGGAGATACTTTTTCTTGAAATATGGACAAACGGGAGTTTAACTCCTAAAGAGGCGCTTCATGAGGCCTCTCGAAATTTAATTAATTTATTTATTCCTTTTCTACACGCGGAAGAAGAAAACTTACATTTCGAGAACAATGAGCACAGGGTTACTTTACCTTTTTTTACTTTTCATCATGGATTAGCTAATCTAAGTAAAACAAAAAAAGAAATAGCATTGAAATCTATTTTTATTGACCAATTAGAATTGCCTCACAAGTTCTATAATTGCCTTAAAAAGTCAAATATACATACATTATTGGAACTCTTGAATAAGAATCAAGAAGACCTTATACAAATTGAACATTTTCACATAGAAGATGTAAAACAGATATTGGATATTCTAGAAAAAGAAAAAGCATTTCAGAAGAGATTTACCGAAGAATAAATAGGAAATGCATTGCATTTATTTCATCTTTTTTTTCTTTAGTTTATAAAAAAGAAATGAAATGGGTTTTTACATCACTTTAATATACTTTAAGATAATCTATATATTCCAGCGAAATCAAAAATTGAATAGATTAGATCTATCTAGGGAAAATTCTCTTTTCATTTTAAAGAGACTATTCCCTAGATGCATAAGCCGCGCTATTCTATTTTATTTCACAATTGAATAAATTTAAAACAGATCTAAAGTTAGGGATTTTTCAATAGGTAATGTTGCTCCAATACCCAACCAAAGCGCCACCACAGTACCAATCAAAAAAACAGTTGTTGCTACTGGACGACGAAATGGATTTTGGAATTTATTAACATTCTCCAAAAAAGGTACTGTTAATAATCCTGCGGGTACTGAAACCATTAAAAGAACACCTAATAATTTATTAGGGACTGTACGAAGTATTTGAAATACGGGAAAGAAATACCATTCCGGTAATATTTCTAAGGGGGTTGCAAATGGATCTGCGGGTTCACCAATCATTGATGGTTCTAGAACCGCTAAGCCTACGTTACATGCAATAGTGCCTAAAATTACTACTGGAAAAATATATAAAAGATCGTTGGGCCACGCGGGTTCTCCATAATAATTATGGCCCATCCCCTTAGCTAATTTAGCTCGTAATACAGGATCGTTTAAATCGGGTTTCTTTGTTATTTGGATAGGTGAATTCTTATAGATCCATCCCCCGAAAGAACCGGACATGATAATTTTTTATCATCCGGCTCGCGCAAGAATCAAACGAATAAACAGGCTCCATATATATCTATATAAAAAAAATAGATCTTTATGTTAGAAAATCGACAATCTATAAAGTAAAGTATCTCCACATCTATATATATGAATGAGTTCATGTAAGACAAGATTGACCGGCTTGGGTTGGATTCAATTTTTCAAAATTGCAACGATTAATTGGTTAGTTGGAAGGAATTTCGTTCTTACACGTTAAATGCTCAGTACCCAAGCAAGCTTAATCATAATCAAGTGCTTTCTGGGTCGTCTCGAACCTTGCAATTGGACCTTATCCACCCCCAATTTTCAAGTTGGTACATTCCATACAAAGGATTTACTTGTTACTAATAGAGTATAGACCCGCCCTCCTTTTCTTTAGATCCCTTGTTTCACTCCGATAGTATCATAAATCAGGCTGATGCAGAGGAAATGGCTGCATTTCGATACTATTAATCGATAAAACAAAATCTGCCTTATTAGTAGGTCACATCGCTTATTCTAATGGATCTTACGGAGTCTGTTCATGTACAATATGATCGGAGCTGATCATAGATCATAGAAAAAAGTCTCTTCAAACAAACCCGCCTATCCTCACTCTAGGGTATGGGATTTCTCATTTAGGGAGTGGTTGGAACAAAGACACATTAATTAGGTTGTGAATTCCAATGTGGCAGATAAGGGTATATATCCTTCTGCACGGTCCAATCAATAGTTCAAGTCACACACTCCCATAATCCATTTTGTCGTCGTAGAATTCCCCTCAACTATAGAGTATAATATTCGTTATTTGACACGAATAGTGAAGGGAAATATCCAAAGATATGTCTTATTCTTTTCAAGAATCCATATTTCTAGCAATGAAATACTATTCTTACTCCTCAGGCGAGAAATAGAAATATTTAATTACAAATTGGATGGTATAGATTCTCTATAAAGGGCCCGAAATACCTTGCTTACGTATCATTAGAAAATGCATTAACATGAATACGGCAGTAAGAAGAGGTAATACAAAAGTGTGTAAACTATAAAAACGAGTCAAAGTGGATTGTCCCACGCTAGCACTTCCCCGTAATAACTCTACTAAAGGAGATCCTATTACAGGAATAGCTTCCGGTACACCTGTTACAATTTTGACTGCCCAATAACCAATTTGGTCCCAAGGTAAGGAATAACCAGTTACTCCAAAAGATGCGGTCAATACAGCCAGAACCACACCGGTAACCCAAGTTAATTCGCGAGGTTTTTTAAAACCCCCTGTGAGATACACACGAAATACATGGAGGATCATCATTAGGACCATCATACTTGCGGACCACCGATGAACTGATCGGATTAACCAACCAAAATTCACTTCAGTCATTATATATTGAACAGAAGCAAAAGCCTCAGTAACGGTTGGACGGTAGTAAAAAGTCATAGCAAACCCTGTAGCTACTTGTACTAAAAAACAAGTAAGTGTAATTCCTCCTAGACAATAAAATATATTGACATGAGGGGGAACATATTTACTGGTTATATCATCTGCAATCGCCTGAATCTCGAGACGTTCTTCAAACCAATCATAGACTTTATTGAGATAGGTAAACGAATAGTACTCCCCCTCATAGAACCGTATCTGAAAATTTCATCTCGTACAGCTCAAACAAAAAACCAAAGTATTGTTTTACTTGGAAGGGCGATGGATTTGAAACTTTGTAACCAACCCCCCCTTTTTTCACGTCTATGAGGAGACGAGTTATTATTTGTGGTTATAATGCTAAAATATCAAGTCGGCTCATTGATCGTTACTGGCCTGTTGAATCTTCTATTTTCCTATTCACCGCTTCTTTTCTGTGATTTGTGATTTTCGTTGTGTCTACTCTAGGTTTACTCTTCTTTTTTTGATAGGAATTCTCTTGTTAAGAACCTATTAATCGATTGAAACCTCAGATTCATACTAGAACCACGATGATTAATTAAAAGTACAAAATAAGCCCAAAGATTCTATGAGTAAGAACCATTAGATGATCATTTATTCAATGAATAGATATAATAACTCAAAAAAAAGTTTGATCCTTTGATCAAAATCATGAATCAATAAGGGAAATTTGTTGAAAAAGAAGAAAGAACCCTTTTGATTTAGAACTTATACCATCCTTTGGCAAATCCTTTTATAGCCCGGTCGCGGAGTGGTCTGAATAGTAAGTAGGAATCATAGTTATTGATTGGGATTTATTTCATATATTCCGTGCTCCAGATACTAGAATAAATATCTGACGATGAAAAACCATCTCTATAAAGATGACAGACTCCTTCTCTGTACTACCAATAGGATCAATTAGAACAAGTCACACACTCATATTCCGGAAATACAGAAAAAAAGAAATTCCACGATCGAACTACCAATAAAGAGATAATGGGATAAAAATACGAAACCAAAATACTTTACTTTGTATTCGTATTAAAAATCTAAGAATTGACCTTTCTTGTAAGAATCTAATTCATTGAGATTTCATCCAGTAAAACGGAAGAATTATAAATTTCTAAAATAATAGAAAGGAATACTGCAAATAGAGCCATTGCAACACCCATCAATGGAGTGGTTCCCCATCCAGGAGCTACTTTACCATATTCTGAATTCAATGGTTTTAATAAACTACCTACAGCAGTTTGTCTTGGTGCCGATTTAGAACCGCCCTCAACGCTTTGTGTAGCCATAAATCCTCTTCTTTTTTATTCATTGAGATCTGTTGACTTTGTATACCATTCCGTTGTAAATAAACGATCTTATCATAGATCCATAGAGCCGCGGCAGTCTTTGAAGTTATATAATAATGGAAACAGCAACCCTAGTCGCCATCTCTATATCTGGTTTACTTGTAAGTTTTACTGGGTATGCCTTATATACTGCTTTTGGGCAACCCTCTCAACAATTAAGAGATCCATTTGAAGAACACGGGGACTAGTTGAAGTAATGAGCCCCCCAACATAACATTGAACATTGGGGGGCTCATTACTTCAATTAATAGGATGAAAAATCATTTCATCTTTTTGGTTGGAACTTTCGGCGGTTCTCGAAAAAAGATAGCGAAAAAAATGATCCCTAGAGTCGAGACTAAGAGGAATGTATAAACCAATGCTTCCATAAATTTGATCATGCTTTACAATTATAGCTTCCATACCTGTTTGTTGTGGATTATCCCCTGGATAAAGAAATACGAACAAGAGTCAATGAAAAGATTAAAGAAAAGATGTCAATTTATATTTCCACATTAATCTATTCTATATCAACTCAAAAAAGATAAGAGAGAAATCGTGTATTAGACTACTTGTCTTCTTGTCGTTGGATCTCCAAGTTTTTGGAATGCTCCAAATTCCACTTGAGCATCCAAATCCGGGTCAATACCAGCAAAAACATCCCTAAACAAGGTTCTAGCACCATGCCAAATGTGTCCGAAGAAGAAGAGCAGAGCAAACGATGCATGCCCAAAAGTAAACCAACCCCTTGGACTGCTACGAAAAACACCATCTGATTTCAAAGTAGAACGATCTAATTCAAAAATTTCACCTAATTGAGCACGTCTCGCATATTTTTTCACAGTCGCAGGATCACTATAACTGACTCCATTAAGTTCGCCACCATAGAACTCAACAGTTACACCGACTTGTTCGACACTATACTTCGATTCTGCCCTTCTAAACGGAACATCGGCCCTAACAATTCCGTCTCCGTCTACCAAAACAACCGGAAATGTTTCAAAAAAAGTAGGCATACGGCGTACAAAAAGTTCACGCCCTTCTTTATCTCTAAAAATAGGATGCCCTAACCAACCAACAGCTATTCCATCCCCGTTGTCCATTGATCCTGCTCTGAACAACCCCCCTTTTGCCGGATTATTCCCGATGTAATCATAAAAAGCTAATTTTTCGGGAATTTTAGACCAAGCTTCTGATAAACTTTGATTTTGAGCTAATCCCGCGCCAACTCTTCGATATATTTCTTGCTGGAAATATCCCTGATCCCATTGATACCGGGTGGGACCAAATAATTCGCTAGGGGTTGTTGCTGAACCATACCACATAGTTCCCGCAACAACAAAAGCGGCAAAAAAGACAGCAGCGATACTACTGGAAAGCACGGTTTCAATATTTCCCATACGTAATCCTTTATACAGACGTTGGGGTGGACGAACACTAAGATGAAATAGGCCTGCTAATATGCCTAAAGTGCCCGCTGCAATATGATGAGAAGCTATTCCTCCCGGAATAAAAGGATCAAAACCTTCTACCCCCCACGCTGGATTTACAGGTTGTACCTTGCCGGTTAGTCCATAAGGATCGGACACCCATATTCCAGGACCGTACAATCCTGTTACATGAAATGCGCCAAAACCAAAACAAGCCAACCCTGAAAGAAATAAATGAATTCCAAAAATCTTGGGCAAATCCAAAGAGGGTTTTCCTGTACGTTCATCACAAAATATTTCTAAATCCCAATACACCCAATGCCAGATAGCCGCTAAGAAGCACAACCCAGAAAACACAATATGTGCACCGGCCACACCTTCGTAACTCCAAATACCCGGATTCGTTATAGTTCCCCCTGTAATACTCCAACCACCCCACGAATTGGTTATTCCTAAACGAGTCATAAACGGTATAACGAACATACCTTGTCTCCACATTGGATCAAGAACGGGATCAGAGGGATCAAAAACTGCTAATTCATATAGAGCCATCGAACCAGCCCAACCAGCAACTAAGGCTGTATGCATTATATGGACAGAAAGCAAACGACCGGGATCATTCAATACGACGGTATGAACACGATACCAAGGTAAACCCATGGAAATACCTCTTTATCAATGAAAAATAGACACTATGTAACTTTATTGCATTAACAAAAACTATGCTATGAACCTCCCCTTTTTGGAATTATCTTCAAGAAAGGAGTAATATTTATTCTATTCTTTTTTTTTTAGTAAAAACGGAACAATTTGGTTCCTAGTAAGAAAGAGAAGCAGATCTATTCTATACCCGATAAGGAACAATACGCAATGGGGTTAATCCCATTTTCGATCAACAAATGCATCTATATTTAGGAATCATTCAAAAGAACTATTCGGAATCCTAAACATTTTGATCGATTTATGACTCAAATATGATAAAAGACAATATTATTAAGCCAATAAACGCATTGTTACGCTTCCATATCAAAGTCCAATATAGTACTTAATTCTTTTTTCTTTCATTTTATGCCTATTGGTGTTCCCAAAGTACCTTTTCGAAGTCCTGGAGAGGAAAATGCCTCTTGGGTTGACTTATAGTGCGACTTGTCAGATATATTGGGTCATATGGGATTTCCCCCGTTCTCTCCCCCGATTGAGATATCCTATCTTTCGGCCAAAAAAGATTGAATTACTAATAATTTGGAACGTGAAATGCAATTCGATTTGAGGGATATTCAAATTCATATTAGCAATTAGAATAATTTATGGTTGAATTTTTTGGAACACTAAAATGAAGTTTTCATAAGTAAAGTATTTAGGCTCCCTTTAGAAAAAAAAAAACATTTTGAATTGATTTTTTATTTATTACTACGTATACCCATAGATAATAAAAGATTATTATTGAATAATATTCAATATATTTGAGAGTAATAGTAATCTCAAACTTTTCACTTTAAACGAATCCCGCGAGGAAAGAAATAAATCCATGTTTAATATTTTGCATTGATAGAAGATATGAAATCAATTGAAAAAAAAAAAAGAGACGTAATATTATTGACATTTGTCCTATATGTGCAAATCAAAATTGGGCCGATTTTTACTCGGAGTAGAGCATAAACCTAAAAGAATTGAAAAGACCCTTTCAGGAACAAGAAAAGAACATCGTGATTAAAATGAAATCGCGAAGAAGCAATGCATCAATGATAAGTTAATTCGATATATATGTTTAATCTTAATGTATATTTTTTTGAGAGGGAAGGGGCACAAAACGAACTCATTTCATTCTTGAAAAAATGAAGAAAATTCGTTTCATTAATATACGAAATTTTCAAATTTCTTAGAATTAAGAAACCGCTCTCAAAACTAACTAATATATAAATAGTTTAATTTTAAAAAGAAAGAGGGCTGGAATCTACACATTGAGTCGTTTTTTCTCAATTTTTGTTGAACCGTATGCATCAAAAGGTGCATGTACGGCTCTTACGGGATACAAATTTGATCCTAATCAACCGACTTTATCGAGAAAGATTACTTTTTTTAGGCCAAGAGGTTAATAGCGAGATCTCGAATCAACTGATTGGTCTTATGGTTTATTTGAGTATAGAGAATGATAACAAGGATTTGTATTTGTTTATAAACTCTCCTGGCGGAGGGGTAATCTCGGGGGTCGCTATTTATGATACTATGCAATTTGTTCAACCTGATGTGCATACAATATGCATGGGATTAGCGGCTTCAATGGGATCCTTTATACTCGTCGGTGGAGAGATTACCAAACGTCTAGCATTCCCTCACGCTTGGCGCCAATGAATTTTTTACGAACAAAAGACTATGCATGAAATTAGGAAAATTAAGTAATAATAGCATGGCACATCGAATTCGATATACGAATTTTTTTTTTTTTTCAAAACATTCAATTATATATCGAAAGAGTAGTATGAGATTAGTAAGAAGGGTCTTCCCTATTTTATCTTCGCTATTGTCGGGACCCATTTTAGCGTCACAAACCTTTTTTTTTTTTTATTTTCCCACCGAAGACCCTTTAAAAATTCCGATATTTATATTTATTGATATACTTATGAATATACTTTTAAAAGAGTAAAAATAAAATAAATCAAAACTTTGGGATTGCAGAATCACAGAGGAGATAAATATATAAAGCAACGGAGCCATCATAGTATTTTTTTAACTACTCTGAAATAGGAAAGGAAGGATGGTAATTGGATCGTTTGACGATGTCAATCCGATAAACCTTATAATTTCTATATATCTTCTATCTTTTTAATTGATGATTCTTTGATGGAAGGTCAAACTGAATTCCATTCTACAGCCGTATGCAATGCCTAAAGGATGCCCGTACGGTTGTTCTATACTTTCTTTTTTTCTTTATCTCTCATAATCGAGATAGAAGAACCTCTTGTTCCATCATTAGGGTAATGATACATCAACCTGCGAGTTCTTTTTATGAGGCACAAACAGGAGAATTTATCCTAGAAGCAGAAGAACTACTCAAATTGCGAGAAACCATTACAAGGGTTTATGTACAAAGAACGGACAAACCCTTATGGGTTGTATCCGAAGATATGGAAAGGGATGTTTTTATGTCAGCAACGGAAGCCCAAGCTCATGGAATTGTTGATTTTGTAGCAGTTGAATAAAAAATAAAAATAGCATCAAAATTGCAGTCGGGGGAATAAGTTTAAATAAATTGACAATCTTGATTTCTTTATTTAGTTATTACCGGATTCAATAATATCTTATTCATCCATTCCACGGGAATGTAATTCATAATTAGCCGGTTAGGATCAATCTAAACCAACCCATTCATTATGGATCCGATTCAACATGCCAACTATTAAACAACTTATTAGAAACACAAGACAGCCAATCCGAAATGTCACGAAATCCCCCGCTCTTGGGGGATGCCCTCAGCGACGAGGAACATGTACTAGGGTGTATGCGCGACTCGTTCAGATCATTTCTAATAGAAAGAAGGAACCCCCTTTTCCAGTATCAAAGATCAGTACTATTTTTTAAATCAGTACTATTTTTTAATTTATCAGTACTATTTTTTAATTTAAATGAAAATAGAAGAATAAGGGGAAATCGAAGAAAGAAGTACGTACGTTCACTATATCAAACGAAAAAAGATCTATTGGATTCTTCCATTAGATATGAAATTTATGGTTTGCATTGGTGCAAATTGAATTCACTCCATTTTCAAAATTGAAGATGATAAAAAAATTCCTCATTGGTAACGAATGTTTATCCATTAAGCGAGCAATTATTATTTTGAAAACCCAAATTGACTATGAAAAACGGACTAAGAGGGTCAGCTACTCCAGCAAATCCTCATAATTAAATATCGTTACTGTATAAGTAGATCTCATTGTGAAAGACTTTTTACTAGATCATGGGTAGAGTAAAAGAATGTGAACTGTACAAGTTAGCAATAATATTCATTAAATGAAGTCGAAGTAAAGGACTCCGGTGTATAGAGAGGACCTCGCCGTTTAGAAAGAACCATAGAAACGATGGAACCCACGATTTCCCTTTTATATATTATAGGCATTCAACTCAAAATAATAAATTGTATCAATACTAGGTATCAAAAACGAAAACAGAAAAAATATTCTATTAAAATAAATTCAAATAAATAGAAATGAATAGCAATCAAAAAATCGTGGGCGGGAAGGTTAGAGTAGCAAAAGCCATTGGAATTCTTATTTTATACATTGGAAGAATGCGTGTTGTTATTACTAAACTAGTAAATTGGAAAAGAATAACTGAAAGAAAGGAAATCCATTAGTTATTCATTAAGGTTTCATTTATTCAATGACCAGAATTACACGAGGATATATAGCTCGTAGACGTCGAACAAAAATTCGTTTATTTGCGTCAAGCTTTCGTGGAGCTCATTCAAGACTTACTCGAACAATTATACAACAGAAAATCAGAGCTTTGGTTTCGTCTCATCGAGATAGAGATAAGCGGAAGAGGGATTTTCGGCGTTTGTGGATCGCTCGGATAAATGCAGTAATTTGTAGTAATTCTTTATACTATAGTTATAGTCGTTTTATACACAATTTGGACAAGAACCGGTTGCTTTTTAATCGTAAAATAGTTGCACAAATAGCTATATTAAATAGGAATTGTCTTTATATGATTTCTAATTCGATCAAAAAGAAATAAATTCTTCAATTTTAAGGAAAAATTGGAATTGTAAGTTCGACTATTGAAAATGCCATTTTCTGGAGAATTAACTCCGGGAAAGTAGAATCAAAATTAGTATGATTATGATAAAGATAAAGTCGCTCAAAATGAAATGAACAACCAAACACGTCCAATAAATATCCAATACAAAAAGATTGCTTCTTCGCCGATTCTTGTTTTTTTTTTTTACGATAAGTAGGAGAAATCCAATCTAATCTTGATTGGATTCTCGAATTCTTCAAATAAAACATCAAACTCTATTTCAGTTGTTGAATTTGAATTTGGATTCAAATTGAAGAGGAAAGGAAGCCTACTCTTTTTATTTATTCCGGATTCTAAGACCATTAGCTCTGGCAGTCGATTCGCTTCTTTCAAATTGTTTATCATTATTAAGAAAAGGTAATAAAGATAAAATACGAGCTTGTTTTATAGCAATAGTAATTAATCGTTGTTGTTTTAAGGTCAATCTATTCACCCGTCTGGATAATATTTTTCCTTGTTCACTAATAAATCTACTAATTAAACTCATGTTTCTATAATCAATTCGATCCCCCGATTGGATCGGGGGCAAACGCCTTCGAAAAGATCGTTTTGATTTCCGAAAGAGTCGCTTGGATTTTTCCATACTTTGTTTATTCCTTATCTCGAAAATACTATTTCAATCCGATCCAAAATAATTTGGAATTAAGAAAGAGATTGTTTTTTTTTTTTTATTTTGAGTTAATTTAATTCTGTTAACTAAACTATTCAAATCTAGAATAATAGGGTCTATCGAATAGAGAATATGTCTTTTTTTTCCTGATATAAGAGTGATACACAAATAAAAATAACTTGGAGTTGGTTTATTTCTTTATCTCCTCGTGACTCGTATGTTTGTAACAATAGGGACAGAATTTTCTCAATTCCAAGCGACTTGGCGTATTGTGTCGATTCTTTTGAGTAATATATCTGGAAATACCTCTTGATTCCTTATTAAGTCCGTTTCGAAGACAATTGCTACATTCCAAAATAACTGTTACTCGGGCATCTTTTCCCTTGGCCATGACCCTCCTTTAGTTTGAGTTTTTGATTCAATCAACTCTTCTTATTTGCTATTCTTGAAGTGACTAGCAAAAAGAAATAAAAAAAAGTTGCTAAGTTGAAATTATGAAAGATTTCGTTCCAATCACAATACAATATAATAGAGTAAGAAATATTAAATAGAATTTCGAATTCATTTTTCCAGTTTAAGTGGAAGAAGGAATTCAAACTCTATTGAATTTAGCTATATTGAATTCGATTCGAAGTATAGTATATAGTAGACTATTTCACTTTCCTATCTTGGATTCCAGTTTTTTCATAGACCCCTTTCTGTTCTCACTCTATTTTTTAGAAATAGAATTGAACACTGAGCTCAAATTTAGCCGAGGTTGAATTCATTTTTTTTCTATCTTTCCTCCTTTCTTTATTTTGTCTCTAAGTATCTAATTGAATTTTTGAGAATTCAAAAAAGAGGGGAAGGGATTAGTCATAGATTTTTTGATTATATCTCTAATCTTCTTCACCCCTTCCCATGTTACTAACTAAACTAGTATGAAAAAAAAGGAAATGTCAACGCATCCGGGAATAAACGATTGATCTCTATCAACAAACCCGCTAAAGACCCGAACCAGAGAGTACTTAGTACCGGTGCCACGGAAAGATAGGTTTTTAGATCTTGCATCTTTAATCCTCCTTCTTTATGTTTTAATGGTTTATTAAAATATCTAATGGTAATACATATCGGATATGGAAGTATTTGAGATTCCTTTGTATTTTACACGGGATTCCTAATTTCCATGATTGATTTAAGAGAATAAAAAAGAGATAAGATTCTACCTTTCTAAAAATAAAAAGGACCTTTCTTCCCCTCCCCCCAGTATTCCCTCGTTCTTTTTTACGCTCAGTTTGTTTGATATTCCTATGTATATATATATCTTATTATAATAATAGAATATATGTTATATTCTTTGAATAATATTATATTCATACGAGATTTTCTCATAGATATGAGTTAAAAGAAATAAAATAAATATCAAGAAAAATTGTCTATGTTCCTAGATTAATAGGAATGGACGGAATGGAAAATAAGGTTTTTGAAAACAAGACGGAGATTCTCTACAATGACAATGTAGACCAATTGAAAGAAAGGGATGTAGCGCAGCTTGGTAGCGCGTTTGTTTTGGGTACAAAATGTCACGGGTTCAAATCCTGTCATCCCTACCTGTTACTTCGCTTATGAGAAGTAACAAGGAATCAATTTGATTCGATTCAAATCACACAGACATTTTTTTTTATGTTATTCTCTAAGATAGTCTAGATATTCAAGATAAGATTAGATAAGATGATTAGAGTGGGGGACAAAAAAAATACTCTTCTTGGTTGTTAACTATTGTGATAAGAAGACTCTTTATAAGAAATAATAATAAAGCGCTCTTAGTTCAGTTCGGCAGAACGTGGGTCTCCAAAACCCGATGTCGTAGGTTCAAATCCTACAGAGCGTGATTCTGGGCTTGATTAATCTGAGAATTATATGCAAATTCAAATAATGGAGTAGAGTAGAACAGTAATCTGAATTTGACCTCCTGTTAATTTGTTTTTTAAGAAAAGAGGAGGTCAAATTATCAAAAAAACTGTTAATTAATCAAAGGTCTAACTGATCACCACGTCTGTATTGTAAATATGCGGTTACAAATAATCCTGCTAAAGTAATAGGAATTAGACCTAAGACAATTCCAAATAGAAAAACTTCAATCATTTCGATTTTTTTCTTAAAATAGAAAGGAAAAAAGAGAGGTACTATCTATCACGAAATATTAATTCGTAGTGCCGGGGAATCTCAATGACCAATAATTGTAAATACATCCGGTAATGAACTATAGAATCTCGAAGTACCGGAGAAAGATCTCTTTTTCGTTTTATGAGTTGTGCTCAACTCAAGTAATTTCAAATCAATCCTATCTTGTTGAGACTAATAAAGAGAGCTGAGGTTATAGTTAAAGCTGCTAGTAGAAAACCAAAATAACTAGTTATAGTAAGCATGAAGGGGCTAAATGAAATATGTTCTTTTTCTACATATGTTTAGAAAACATTTCCCTAAGTTTGAAGATAAAACGATAAGAAAAAATAGCAATTGAAACGAAAAAGAATAAGTTCAATTATTAGTTGTTAATGCATGAAGCAGTCATTACACTACTAACAAAAGACTAAGGGAAGTAGAGGATAAGTTAATCATTTTGAGCATCTACTCTATCTTTAGTTTGTCGATCTTTTGTTTTATCCTATCTATCAAATCGATTTATTAAAATAAAGTAAAATAAAGAGTGAATTTAGACGTTATCCCCTCTCTTCTTTGAAGAAATTATGTGAATGAACCCAGTACTCAACTAATAAATAAGGGAAAATAAATCAAATTGATTCAAATAAAATGAAAATAAACAAATCAAATAAGGTAGTCAAATTACATTCGTAGACCAGTAATCCTTATCATTTTTTTTTTTTTCTTTTCTAGTTTATCGATTGTTTCCCTATTTTTTTAGTCTATAATTTTGAATTTATTATGAATAAGAGAAATAGAGTTTTTTTAATCAATACTCTATACTCCTCTTACTTGTTACTGTACGAATCAGCAATTCGCTTTAAACGGAATAAACTAAAATGAAAAAAAAAAAAAAGATTTCAAGAAAACCTTTTGTACAGTTTAGAGGTATAAACAGGAAATTTTTGAATTTCGCATCAAATTGAATTGGGGAAGTGGAAATAGGATAATTTAACTGCATTTTTTTTATAAAAACTAAAAACCAACCCCCCTTGGATTCAAATTTTACCTAACGTAAGTTTTCCGGTTCGAAACCAATAATAATATAATAGAAAGAAATAAACCTTATATAAATTTATATAATTTCATCTCAAATCATCAATTCAGACTTCTACATTGACAAGGAAAAGAAAAAACAAATTATCTACTAACCCCTCATTTACATACTGATTCAAAT